TATAAAGTAAGCTAATATCAAGCTAGTGGGCTCATACCCCAAATATGATTTAATCCTTTATTAATAATATCTTATGTTTTTTTTATGTGGTTTCTTAGAATATCCATTATTATATCCCTTTCTACATCATCTTTGTTTTTTCTTTGAGTTTGTTTAGAATTTAATATAATAAGATTTATTCCTTTAATATACTCAAAAAATTTAATTTCAATAAATAGAGTCATAATATATTTTCTTATTCAATCTACAGCATCATCAATTTACATCTTTTCAATCTCAATTTTTTTTTTAAATTCATTTTTTATCAACTATATATATATACTAGTAATAATTTCCATACTAATTAAATTAGGTGCTGCACCTTTTCATTACTGATTACCACAAATTAGTGAAGGCCTAACCTTTTATATTTTATCAATTTTATTAACACTTCAAAAAATAATTCCTCTTTATATTACTTCCATTTTTAAAACTAATTTTTTAATTTTATTTATTTTAATAAGTGCAATCATAGGATCTATTGGAGGGTTTAATCAATTTTCAACTCGTAAAATTTTAGCATTTTCAAGAATTTCACATTTAGCATGAATTTTGAGCCTTCAACTAATTAACAGAAATTTTTGAATTATTTATTTAATAATTTATTCCTTAATTATTATTATTCTTATTAAAATTTTATACACTTACTCTATTAATTTTATTAACTTTAGAAAAAAAATAAATCCTTATACAAATTTTCTCTTTATTATTATACTTTTATCCTTGGGGGGTATACCCCCAACTATCGGTTTTATTGTTAAATGAATATCACTAAAAATTATTGTTAACTCCATAACAATTATTTTAATTCCATTAATTTTTTCATCTCTTATTAATCTTTTTTTTTATTTTCGCCTTTCATACAACTCTATTTTTAAATTTATAAATTTAAATAAATGAGAAAAACCTATATTTTCCAAATATATATTAATTATTACAGTTCAAGCAATAACTATTTTTCTTTTAATTGCCAGAATTTAAGACTTTAAGTTAAAAAAACTATATACCTTCAAAGTATAAAATAATTAAATTAAGTCTTAAAATTATTTCTTTAAATTTGCAATTTAACATTTTATTAAATAAACTATAAGACTTTAGTAAAAGATTTACATCATAAATAAATTTACAATTTATCACCTTAATCAGTCATTTTACCGCGATGAATATTTTCAACAAATCATAAAGACATTGGAACAATATATTTAATATTAGGTGCTTGAGCAATAATAGCAGGTATAAGCCTTAGCTTACTTATTCGGACAGAATTAGGTCAACCCGGTTCCTTAATTGGCGATGACCAAATTTATAATGTCATTGTAACCGCCCACGCCTTTATTATAATTTTTTTTATAGTTATACCTATCATAATTGGGGGCTTTGGAAATTGATTAATTCCTATTATAATTGGATCACCAGATATAGCCTTTCCACGAATAAATAATATAAGCTTCTGACTTTTACCTCCATCATTATTTTTACTAATAGCTTCATCTTTAACTGAAAGAGGAGCAGGAACAGGATGAACTGTATACCCACCCTTAGCTTCTAATATTTCTCATTCTGGAACCTCAGTAGATTTAGCTATTTTTAGTTTACATCTAGCTGGTGTATCATCAATTTTAGGTTCTATTAATTTTATTACAACAATTATAAATATACGACCAAAAGCAATAAAACTTGAACAAATTCCTTTATTTTTATGATCTGTAATAATTACAACAATCCTACTTCTTTTATCCTTACCTGTTCTTGCAGGAGCAATTACAATACTATTAACTGATCGAAATTTTAATACTTCTTTTTTTGACCCTGCAGGTGGAGGAGATCCTATTTTATATCAACACTTATTTTGATTTTTTGGACATCCAGAGGTATACATTTTAATTCTTCCGGGCTTTGGAATAATTTCCCACGTTATTTGTTTTCAAACAGGGAAAAAGGAACCCTTTGGAGCCCTTGGAATAATTTATGCAATAGCTGCCATTGGTTTACTTGGATTTATTGTATGAGCACACCATATATTTACAGTGGGAATAGATGTAGATACACGAGCATACTTTACAGCAGCCACAATAATTATTGCTGTTCCAACAGGAATTAAAATTTTTAGATGACTAGCAACACTTCATGGAGTATGACTTCAATTTGACACCCCAATTCTATGATCTTTAGGTTTTGTTTTTCTCTTTACCGTTGGAGGTTTAACAGGAATTATTTTAGCTAATTCATCCATTGATATTACTTTACATGATACCTATTATGTTGTAGCCCATTTTCATTATGTCCTTTCAATAGGAGCAGTTTTTGCTATTTTAGCAGGAATCACCCATTGATTTCCAATATTTTTTGGATGAACCTTTAACTCAATACTCCTCAAAATTCACTTTTTCTCTATGTTTATTGGAGTAAACTTAACCTTTTTTCCACAACACTTTCTTGGACTTGCTGGAATACCACGACGATATTCAGACTTTCCTGACTTTTTTACAAAATGAAATGTATTTTCTTCCCTAGGCTCAATTTTATCATTTCTTAGAGTTTTATTATTTATCTACATTCTTTGAGAGGCTTCCACCAGAAAACGCCAAATAATTTTTAGCCAATTTCCTCCTTCATTAATTGAATGACAGTTAAATTTTCCCCCTTCAGAGCATACATTTAATCAAATTAATATTATATTAAAGTAACCAATGATATCATGATCTAATATTTCATTTCCTAACGCAAACTCACCAATTATAGAACAACTTATTTTTTTTCATGACCATTCAATAACTATTATTATTTTAATTACAATCATTACACTTTATATAATTTTAAATATTATTTTAAATTCTTTTAAAAGTCGATTCTTAATAGAAGGCCAAGAAATTGAAATTTTATGAACCATTATTCCAGCAATTATTCTTATTTATATCGCCCTCCCCTCATTACGTCTTTTATATTTAATAGAAGAATCCTTTTTTCCATCAATATCAATAAAGGTCATTGGGCATCAATGATATTGGTCCTACGAATACTCTGATTTTAACATTGAATTTGATTCATTTATAATATCTCAAGAATTAATAAATAAAAACTCATTTCGCTTATTAGATGTAGATAATCGTCTAATTGTCCCCTTTAACTCCAACATTCGTCTTCTTGTTACATCTAGAGATGTAATTCATTCCTGAACCATCCCATCCCTTGGGGTTAAGGTTGATGCAGTTCCTGGTCGATTAAATCAAATTTCCTCTCATATCCATCGAGCAGGTCTTTTTTTTGGCCAATGTTCAGAAATTTGTGGTGCAAACCATAGTTTTATACCAATTTCAATAGAAATTACATCAGCAAAAAATTTCTTTTCTTGAATTAAATTTCTTTCATTGAATGGCTGAAATAAAAGCAATGGTCTCTTAAACCATTTTATAGTAAAATAATTACTTTCAATGAAAAACTAGTTAAAAAATAACATAAGATTGTCATTCTTAAATTACCTTAGTGTTTTTTAATACCACAATTATTTCCAATAAATTGAAACCTTCTTATTCTTATATTTATTCTAATCCTAACACTTTCCTTTGTTCTTATCTATTTTACATATCAACCAAATTTAAATATTAATTTTACCAAAATATTAAAATTAATTAAAAATTGAAAATGATAACAAATCTATTTTCTATCTTTGACCCTTCATCTTCTAATAACCTTTCATTAAATTGACTATCAACAATTATAATTATTTTTTTAATTCCTTATTCTTTTTGAATTATTCCATCCCGAATTTACTTTTTTTGATTTTTATTAACTAACTATTTAATTCAAGAATTAAATTCTCTTTTTCAAAAAAAAAAAAAAAAGTTTATCATTTTATATATAATTTTATTTTGATTTATCTTAAGAAATAACTTTATAGGTTTATTCCCGTATATTTTTACCCCCACAAGCCATATTAATTTAACCACAATTTTAGCTATTCCTTCTTGGTTGGCCTTAATTCTATATGGTTGAATTAATCACACAAATCACATATTTAGCCACTTAGTTCCAAACGGAACCCCAATAACTCTCTCAATTTTTATAGTTTTAATTGAAACCATCAGAAATTTAATTCGTCCAATCACCTTGGCAGTTCGACTATCCGCTAATATAATCTCAGGTCATCTTCTTCTTTGTTTGTTAAGAAATATTATAGAAATATTACCCAATCTATTTTTTTTTATTACCCCTTTTATAATTATCCTTTTAATTCTAGAAATAGCCGTAGCTATTATTCAAAGTTATGTTTTTATTACCCTCTCCTCCCTTTATTTAAATGAATTAAACTAATGATAATTCAACCCTTTCATATTGTTGACAAAAGCCCCTGACCCCTTACTGGATCAGTTGCTGCCTTTACCTTTATAACTGGTATAATTGATTTAATACACTATAATAATTCAAGCATACTTTTTATGTCTTTCTTCGTTATACTAGCAACAATAATCCAATGATGACGAGATATTTGTCGAGAATCCTCTTTTCAAGGAAATCACACTTTGACTGTAATTATTAATATAAAATGAGGAATAGCCCTATTTATTATTTCAGAAATTTTTTTTTTTATTTCATTTTTCTGAGCCTTTTTTCATAGAAGCTTATCTCCTAACATTGAAATTGGATCCCAATGACCCCCTCTTTCCATTTCCCCCTTTAATCCATTTAGAATTCCTCTTCTAAATACAACAATTTTACTTTCATCAGGAATTTCAATTACATGATCTCATCACAGAATTCTATTAAAAAACTACTTTGAAGCAAAAAATTCCCTTATTCTTACTATTTCACTAGGATTATTATTTACTATTCTTCAAATTTGAGAATATTTTCAAGCACCATTTACAATTTCAGACTCCATTTTTGGCTCAACCTTTTTTATGTCAACAGGATTTCATGGTCTTCATGTAATTATTGGAACCACCTTTTTAATCATCTCCCTCCTCCGCCTCATTCATAGCCATTTCTCACATAATCATCATTTTGGATTCGAAGGTGCAGCCTGATACTGACACTTTGTTGACGTTGTTTGACTTTTTCTTTACACATTTGTTTACTGATGAACATTTTAAATTTTATTAGTATATAAGTACACCTAATTTCCAATTAGGAAGATTTTTAAAAAATAAAATAATAAGTTTATTTATAATTACACTCCTTATCACTTTTATAATTTTTCTTATTGCGCACATAATTAAAAAAAAAAATTTTTTTAACAAAGAAAAAAACTCACCTTTTGAATGCGGTTTTGATCCCTTTTCTTTAGCTCGTCAACCCTTTTCTCTTCGGTTTTTTACAATTTCAATTATTTTTTTAATTTTTGACATTGAAATTATTATCTTACTACCTATTCCTTTACTTAATAGTTTTATAAATATTTACCTAATTTTTAAATTATCCTTCATTATCCTTATAATTTTATTTGGTTTATTATACGAATGAAAAAACGGAATAATCCAATGACTTTAGAATAGTATTTTATTTAAAAAAATCTAATCTGCAATTAGATAAAGCCTCCGCCTATTCTAAAAATGAAGCAAACATTGCAATCAGTTTCGACCTGACATTTGGATTTTTCCCATTTTTATTAATAGAAGCCAAAATAAAAGGCTATTTACTGTTAATAAATAAACTGATTAATTTATCCTATTAAAATAAGGTTATAAAATAGAGCTGCTAACTCTACATTAATGAAAACATTTAACCTTTATTTTTATAGTGTAAAACACATAACATTTTCATTGTTAAAATGCTTTTTGCTAAAAATATTTCTAAATTTTATATCTTGATATTTTCACTATCATATTTTATTTAAACTATAGAAACAAATTACTAAAATTACAAACAATACAAAATAAATTAAATTCTTAAATGAATTTAACTGAAGTCAATTAATCATGTTACTAAAAATTATATTTATCTTATACACCCCTTGGGGTCCAATCTCCTCAACCCACCCTCTATCATAATTAAAATAATAAACCCCATTAATTAAACCTTTTGAAAAAATCGGTCCAGAAAAAAATCTTATAAACCACATCCTTCCTAAAAATTCATTAATAATTCCCAAGTTTATTAATCCAACCTTTGTATAAATTACATAAAATCCTCATATACCTCTTAAAATAATTCAAACATTAATTGTTTTAATTTCAAAATTCAATAAAATTATTTCGTAATCCATTACTAAAACTCATCTTAACATTGATCCAAAAAATAATACTAATAATCCTATAAAAAAAATTGGACCTTCTATTCCTAATACTCAATGATATCTAAAATCAACCATTTTTAGCCCTCCCCTTCACAATGAATAGTATATCACTCGTAAAGAATAAATACTTGTACAAATAGTTGAAATAATAATTATTCTAAGTAATAACAAACCCCTTTCAGATATATATATAAACTCCAAAATTAAATCTTTTGAATAAAAACCTCTTAAAAAAGGAATCCCAAATAAGGATATATTTGCTAAGCTAAAAGACACACCAATTATTGGATTTCTCAAATAAAAACCACCTATAAATCGAATATCTTGTCTTCCAAGTCTTCTATGAATTATAAACCCAGCGCATAAAAATAACATTGCCTTAAACAAGGCATGAGTCATTAAATGAAAAAAAGATATATCAACTTTTCCTAATGATAAAATTATCATTATCAATCCTAATTGGCTTAATGTTGATAAAGCAATAATTTTTTTTAAATCAGTTTCCACCATTGCCCCTAATCCTGCTATTATTATTGTCAATACAGAAAAAAATAATAACACCTGTGAATATTCGTTAATACTTATTAATAAGCCAAGCCGAATTATTAAATAAACTCCAGCAGTTACTAATGTTGAAGAATGAACCAATGAAGAAACAGGGGTTGGAGCTGCTATGGCAGCTGGTAACCACGCTGAAAAAGGAATTTGTGCTCTTTTAGTTATCCCAGCAATAATTATTATAAAACCACACACCCAATACATTTTTCTTAATACAAAAAAATCTAAAGTTCCAAAACTTAATAAAAAAACAAAACTTAACAAAATTATAATATCTCCAATTCGATTTCTTAAAATTGTAATCATTCCAGCAACATCAGATTTATAATTTTGATAAAAAATTACTAAACAATAAGAAACTAAACCCAATCCATCTCACCCCAGCAAAATTATAAATAAATTAGGACTTAAAATTATTATTACCATTGAACCAACAAAAAGTAAAATTCCATACAAAAAATAAATCCTATACCTTTCTCCCTTTATATAATTATCTCTATAAATTACCACTATTCTAGAAATAAACAATACCACCCCAATAAATATTAAACTTATTCAGTCATAAATAAAATATAACTTTAATTCAAAATTATTTAATAATATTATATAATACTCTAATAAATAAATCTTATAATTTATTAAACAAATTAGTCCAAAAAAAAATCTTAATCTTCTTACCAAAGCTAAAAAAAATCCTCATATACAAAATATTATCTAATGAACTATCATCTTTAAATCCACAACTTAATATTTTTTAATAAACTAATTAGATAATATAAGCAAAATAATTCAATTTTTAAAATTCATAACACTAAAGGAAAAAAATGTATAAGTATTAAATAAATTTCACGAAAATTCACAACCTTAACCCCATAAACTCTCCACCCCTTTCCATGGTTTAAATAACTGTATATATACACAGAATATCTAGCTCTTAAAAATATAATTACAATTAAAGGAAAAATAAGTAAAAAACTCCATTTAATTATTCTCCCAATTAATATAATTTCACCACCTAAATTTATAGAAGGAGGAGCAGCAATATTAATTCTTATAAACATAAATCACCACACTGAAAGATAAGGAAACATAATTCCTATCCCCTTTAATATAATTATATTTCGTGTAAAAAACCGCTCATAAAATATATTAGCTAAACAAAATAATCCTGATGAACATAACCCATGGCCTAATATTATTAAAATATTTCCTATATAACCCCAAATAAATATTCTAAAAATCCCTCCTAAAGCCACCCCCATGTGACATACCGAAGAGTAAGCAATTAATGCCTTTACATCTACCTGACATAAACAAATTATTCCAACATATATTCCTCCAAACAAAATAATACTTATAATTCAATGACTAAATTCAATTATTTTTTCAGCAATTACTAACTTAATCCGGAATAATCCATAAACACCCAATTTTAATAAAACACCTGCTAAAACCATTGAACCCGCCACAGGTGCCTCAACATGGGCCTTTGGTAACCACAAATGGACAAAAAATATTGGTATTTTTACTAAAAAACCCAAAACTCTTATTAAAAAAAATATTGAAGAAATACTAAAATTTTTCCATAAAAGCAAAAAAATTCTAATTCTTTCCTCTAGGCTAAGTAAAAAAATTAGCAAAGGTAAAGATCCCCCCAAAGTGTAAAATAATATATAAATACCAGCTTGAAGACGCTCAGGTTGCCCCCCCCACCCAACAATTATTATAATAATCGGAATTAAAACACTTTCAAACAATAAATAAAAACCTATTAAATTTGTAACCAAAAAACAAAATACCAATATAAAAATTATAGAAACTATATAAAATTTGTATATAATTTCATGAAAAATAAATAAACCTATTCTAGCAATTATTATTAAAATTCCAATTCACAATCTTAATACAATTAATAAAAAACTTACTAAATCTATCCCTAAAAAATTTCCCACAGTATAAATAAATCTTCAATTTATTTGCATAAAAAATAAAATTACAAAAACATATATTACTAAAATAATTTCAACAATTGATATAAAAAATCTAAAAACCGTTAGTCAAAATATTCCAAACAATAATATTAACATTTTAACAAAAATATTGAATCTATCCTATCATTCCCATAATAATAAACATTTCCTACCAAAATAGATAAGCCTAATCCTGCTTCACAAACAAGTAAAAACATAAACACAATTAAATTTAAATTACCACCAACTATACCTCTTCCTAAAAAAATACAATACATAACTCCCAAATACATAAATTCTAAACATAATAATAAAAGTAAAACATGCTTTCGATTTAGTAAAATTCTTAACAACCCACCAAAAAAAATTAATCCCCCAATCAAATTCATTTATTACATATTATAATAGTTTAAATAAAACATAGATTTTGTAAATCTAAATTGATAATTCTTATAATATCAGAAAAGATTCCTCATCCTAAATCCCCAAAATTTAGATAATTTTTATACTATTTTCTGATATAAAACTAATTGTTTTAACAACTTTATGTTTCATTTCCTCCTCTCACCCAATTATAATAATCATTATTATAATTTTATCAACACTAATTCTCAATTTCTATATGTACCTATACATAAAATATTCTTGATTTATTCTTATAATTACACTACTTATTCTGGGGGGGCTTCTCGTAATTTTTCTTTATATTACAAGCTTAACACCTAATAAAAAATTCAATTTTAATAAAACTTTTATTTTTATAATTCCTTTAATTTTAGTATTAAAATTTGAACAAATTATAAATCCTAGCATTAGACATCAAATTTTGTATCTATTTACCCCCTTATCACTAATTCTACTTATACTTACAATTATATATCTCATACTAACACTTATTTCAATTATACGAATTATTAAATCTTCCATAGCCCCAATAAAAAGAACAAACTAATGATTTTTCGAAAAATACATCCATTTTTAAAAATTATTAACTCAACATTAATTGATTTACCCGCTCCTTCCAACATTTCCTATATATGAAATTTTGGATCCTTACTCTCATTTTGCTTAATTACCCAAATCATAACTGGGATTTTTTTAGCCATTCACTTTTCCACTGACATCAACCTAGCCTTTTCAAGAATTTCACATATTTCCCGAGATGTAAATTTTGGTTGAATAATTCGATCCATCCATGCTAATATAGCCTCATTATTTTTTATCTGTTTGTACATCCACGTCGGACGTGGATTATATTATTCTTCCTTTTTACTCAAAGGACCTTGATTCTCCGGAACAATTATTATCCTAATTCTAATAGCCACAGCATTCCTAGGATACGTTCTCCCTTGAGGCCAAATATCATTTTGAGGAGCAACAGTTATTACCAACCTTTTATCAGCTATTCCATACATTGGAACAAGAATTACACAATGAATCTGGGGGGGCTTCTCAGTAGATAACCCAACCCTTACCCGATTTTTTACATTTCATTTTCTTTTACCATTTATTCTTTTAGCTATAATTATTCTTCATATTTCTCTTTTACATAAAACTGGATCCTCCAATCCACTTGGATTAACAAACAACATTGACAAAATTCCATTTCATCCCTATTTTTCCTTAAAAGACTTACTAGGTTTAATAACCTTTGTACTTATATCCTTTTATATTATTTTAATCAACCCATACATATTTATAGATCCAGAAAATTTTATAATAGCTAATCCTTTAATTACACCCCCCCATATTCAACCAGAATGATATTTTCTGTTTGCATATGCTATTCTTCGTTCCATTCCAAACAAACTTGGGGGGGTAATTGCCTTAGTCATATCAATTCTTATTATTTTAATCCTTCCCTTTACAATAAATCCCAAATTTAAATCAATTTCCGCTAATCCCTTCAAAAAAATATTTTTTTGAAGATTTATCAATACATTTATTTTACTTACATTTATTGGTTCATGCCCAGTCGAAACCCCTTTTATTTTAATTGGACAAATATTAACAATTATATACTTCTCCTTCTTTTTAATTCTTCCAAGAATAAAATGACATTTTAACTATATAAGTATATATTTTGAAAATATAAAAAAGAATTTTTTCTAAATGTCTTTCTAATCCTGACACAATTAAAAATAATTTTCAAAAAAAACATAACATAAAATAAATTAATCGTTATTGGCAAAATTATTTTTCAAGCTATTATTATTAAAACATCATATCGATACCGCACCAAAGTCCCCCGGATTAACAAAAATAAATATATAATTAAAAGTATAAATAAACATAAATATCCCATCCCTCCAAAAAATAATATGCATCTAACCACTCTTATAAAAATAATATTTCCATACTCTGACATAAACAATATTGCAAAACCATAAGAACCATATTCAATATTAAAACCTGAAACCAATTCCGATTCCCCCTCAGATAAATCAAAAGGAGAGCGATTGGTTTCCGCTAAGCATCTAACAATTCAAACAAAAAACAAACCCACAACACCCCATACTATTTTAAATTCTTCTTGAAAATTACCAATTCCCCAAAAATCATAACTTGACATAAAAAAAATAATTCTTATCATAATCATAGCTAATCTAATTTCATAAGAAATAACTTGAGCTAAGCCTCGAAAGGAACCCAATAATCCATATTTAGAATTAGAAAATCACCCCCCACCCAAAATAACATAAATTCCTAATCTTGACAAACACAAAAAGTAAATTAATCCATATTCTAATTCTAACTGTCTATTATTTCAATAATACAAAATTCAAAACATTAATATTAAAACTAATGCTAAACCAGGAATCAACTGATATAAAAATAAATTTATAAATATTATTATATTTATTTCCCTCCCAAACAGCTTAATTACATCAGAAAAAGGCTGAAAAATTCCCCCATACCCTACTTTATTAGGACCTTTACGAATATGAACATACCCTAAAACTTTACGTTCTATCAACGTAAAAAAAGCAACTCTTACTAAAACCATTAATAATAATAAAACATATCTAAAAATAATCAATATTAAAGGATTACATCATTAAGAAAGCTTAAATTTCTCGCACTTTCTGCCACTTTAATAACTTCTATTTGATATATTATCCTTTTCAAATTCTAAATTTGATACAATTAATCTGCCAAAATAGAATAATTATTTAATTTTTTATAATTTAATAAAAATTTTATAATTTTAATTCCTTTCGTACTATAAAAATATATATTATTATTTAGATAGAAACCAACCTGGCTCACGCCGGTCTGAACTCAGATCATGTAAGATTTTAAAAGTTGAGCAAACTCCTTAATATAACTTCTTCATTATATAAGTATCTTAATCCAACATCGAGGTCGCAAACTATTTTATCTATATGAACTATCCAAAATCGCTGTTAACCCTAGAGTATTTAGATTAAATATCCACAAAATATGGTTCTACTTTCAACTTTTTTTAAAGATAATTATTCTTTAAAAATCACCCCAACCAATTTAAAAAAATACTTCATTTTCCCTTTTAAAAATAATAAATAACTTTTTAAAAAAAATTCATAGGGTCTTCTTGTCCCAAAAATAAATAAAAACTTTTTCATTTTTAAATTAACTTTTATTATAAATTTTAAGAAAGTTAGTCCTTGTTTAACCATTCTCTTAGCACTCAATTAAAGCCTTATTTCAATACCTTCGTATAGTCAAAATACCACAGCAATTTATCAACATTGAGCAGGTTTCATATCTTACTACCACCAAGATACTATGTTTTTGATAAACGTTCAAAGACTTTCTATGCCTAATTTCTAAAAATCTAATTGCTAAAATCTTAAAATATTAATTATAAACTTAAATTAAAACTTATACTAATTTTAACATTAATTCTTTTAATAAAAATTTTTTAAGAAAAAATTAATAAAAACAACAATAAAAATATTACTTTATTACAAATAATAAGTAACTTCTAAACCTTCAATAAATTTTTAAAACCTTTTTAAAAACTTTTTAAGCTTATCCCTAAAAAGAAAATTAATAACCCTTTTAAAATAATTTAGCTATCTAAAACATTTAATTTTTCTTCAATAACCAGATATCAAACTTTTTGAAAAAAATTTCATTTCTATTTATATAACAATTTACTACTGAAACAGCAAATAAATACAAATAAATAGCTCAAAACTTTTCGAGATGTATAAATAATTAATTAATTTAGTTAAACCCTGATACAAAAGGTACAAATACATTACTATTTTATAAAACTTTTTTCATTTTTTCAAAAATCTCTTTCAATACCCTAAACTATCGAAACATTTTTAAAATTATTTACATTTCAAAAACAATATACCTATTTTTTAAAAACTCAACAATTAAATTTTTATTAGGATGGCCAAACCAGCCGCATTTCCGTGTAAAAGAAATATCTTAAATAATTTCATCCTAAAAAACACCTTCCGGTACTTTTACTTTGTTACGACTTATCTCACAAATGAGAGCGACGGGCGATATGTGCATATTTTAGAGCTCAATTCAATTTAACATTATAATTAAAACTTACTATTAAATCCTATATAATTTTTTCAAATAAAAATAATAAAAATCACTGTAATCTATTTCAAACTTAATTTTATGCTGCATTTTGACCTAACATTCTAAGTAAATTCCTATTTTTGTGATAATCGGACAACATCATAAAATGATAGCGATATACAAGCTGCCTTAACCAAATCAAGTAAGATGCTTGAGTTTTATCAATTAAAGAATAAATTCCTCTAAAAAGCTTAAAATACCGCCATCTCATTTAGTTTTTTCAACATACAAGACACTCCCAAAATAACATTTTGCAATATTAGGGTATCTAATCCTATTTTTTTTTACAAATTTTAACAATAATAACAATTTTTAAAAATTAATAATTTTACCTAATTAATTAAAGTTAAACAAAAAATATAACATTAAATCTTACACAAATATTATGTTCTGCTTGTATAACCGCGGCGGCTGGCACAGGCTTCGCCAGAACTTTTTAAAAACCTATTTTTATACAATAAAAAAAACAAATTTATCTTCTATAAATTTATATTAACTATTTCACATAAAGAGATTTTATAATTAAAATTGTAAATACTAGGAAAATATTCTCTTACTTCCAACTTTTTTACAGTAGTTTGGAAGTAAAGAGATATACTAAATATTTTATTCCCGTTGCTAACTTTTATATATATATATATATATATGACAGTTCTTGATGTTTACGAGAGTAAACATACAAAGGCCCTTTACGATTTTTTAAAATGGCTACTTAAAATTTTTTTCTTTTTCGATTAGACAGCGGAGCATAAATGAAATTCAACAAAAACCTTGCTCTTCAAGAGCAAACATATAGGATTAAGAAATTAAATGTAGATTTGTGTTTGGCTGCTCCCAATTTTCATAAATGTGATAATATTTTCAAAATTACAAAAAACCAACATAAGGAAATAAAATGCCTGAATTAAAGGATTATCTTGATAGGATAAAATATGTAATTATTTGTTACTTTTATTAACTTTAATAATATGAATTATTTCCTTTAAAATCAAAATTTAACGTGCCTTACACCAAAAGTTA